TTTTTTTTATTTTATATAAAAATTATTAATAATGGTTTATATATATATCTATATATATATAATTATTAATAATATTTATTATTATTTATATTAATTATTTATATATATATATATATATATATATATATATATAACATATATATATATATATATATATATATTAATTAATTTAAATTTTAATGATTATTTTAATGTATTATTTATTTGATTATAATATATATTGATTTAAATTTTATATTAATTTTTAAACTTAATATTACTAAAAATAGATTAATATCAAAAAAAAAAAAAAAAAAAAAAATTCTATACAACAAAATGTATATATAGATAAAAATTTATGATTTTAAAAATTTATTTTTAATTTGTTTTGCATATAAATTTTAGTATTAATTTTTAATTATTTTAATAATAATTATTAGTTTTGTAGTAATTAAAATTAAACATTTAAGAAATTAAGATTTAGAGATATTAAAATTAATAACTAATTTTGTGCCAGCAGTTGCGGTTATACAAAAGTTAAATTAAATTTTTTCAGTATGGAATAAATGATTATTTATTTATATTAAATTAAATATTAAATTATTAAGTGAAATTTTAATTTAATTAAAATTTTATTTTATTTCATAATTTAATAAATTTTATGATAAACTAGGATTAGATACCCTATTATTAAAAACTTAATTTATTATACTAAAATATTAAATAATTAATTATTGAAACTTAAATAATTTGGCGGTATTTTGGTTCATTTAGAGGAATCTGTTTAATAATTGATATTCCACGAATAAATTTACTTAATTTAATTATTTTATATATCGTTGTTAAAAAAATATTTTTAGATAAAAATAATATTTAAAAATTTAAATAAAAAATTAATTCAAATCAAGATGTAGATTATAATTAAGAATATAATGGATTACAATAAAATTATTTAAATGAATATTATTTTGTAATAAATAATTGAAAGTGGATTTAAAAGTAATTTTATTTATTTTAATAAAATGATTATAAATTAAAATATGTACATATTGCCCGTCACTTTCATATAAAATTGGAATAAGTCGTAACAAAGTAGAGGTACTGGAAAGTGTTTCTAGAAAGAACAGATTAGAGCTTGTTAAAGTATTTCATTTACATTGAAAAGAAATTATAAAATTAATTAATTTGAGGGGAAAAATTAATAAATAAAATAATAATAAAAAAAATTTTAATAATAATATATTTATATTTTAATGGGGGTTAAAGTATATTTATAGAAAAAATTAAAAGTTTTATAGTGAATTAGTATTGTGAAAGAATTTTGAAATAGTTTAAATAATAATTAAGTTAAAAGTAAATTTTATTTATTGTATCTTGTGTATCAGAGTTTATTAAAAATAATTTTTAGTAAAAAAAATCTCGAATTTAAAAGAGATAATTAATTAATAAAGTTATTGTATCAAAAATATTTTTAATAATTAATTTGAAATGAAATGTTAATCGTTTTTAAATATATCTAGTTTTTTTAGAAATAAATTTAATTTATAATTTATAAAAGAAAAAATTAAATATTTAATTTTTTCTTTTATAAATTAAATATTTTAAGGGATAAGCTTTAAATTAAATTTTTATAATTAAAAGAATTTTTATTTAAAATTTTTTAGAATTTATATTGTTAATAAATTATATTTTTTTATAAAAAAATTTATTTTATTTAAAAAATTTAATTTAATTTAATTTTTTATAAAAAAATAAATTTTAATAAAATAAATTTAATTATAATGATAAAATTAGTATAAAATTTAATTTTATTTGTTAATTTAAATATAAAATAATATTTATTATATAATTTTATTTTTATTAAATAAGATATAATTAATAAAAATTTTAATAAATTAAATAAAAGGAATTCGGCAAATATATATATTCACTTGTTTAACAAAAACATGTCTTTTTGGTAATAATTTAAAGTCGAATCTGCCCACTGATATTATATTAAAGGGCTGCAGTATATTGACTGTACAAAGGTAGCATAATCATTAGTCTTTTAATTGAAGACTTGTATGAAAGATTTGATGAGATATAGACTGTCTCTAATTTATAATTAGAATTTAATTTTTTAGTTAAAAAGCTAAAATAGTTGTAAAAGACGAGAAGACCCTATAGAGTTTTATATTAAATTAAATTTTAATTTTATGTAATATTTATAAAAAAATTTTTTTTTAGTATTTTATTGGGGTGATAGAAAAATTTAATAAACTTTTTTTTATAATTAACATTGATAATTGAAAAAATGATCCATAATTTATGATTATAAGAATAAATTACCTTAGGGATAACAGCGTAATTTTTTTTTTTAGTTCAAATAAAAAAAAAAGTTTGCGACCTCGATGTTGGATTAAGATAAAATTTAAATGCAGAAGTTTAAAATTTTGATCTGTTCGATCATTAAAATCTTACATGATCTGAGTTCAAACCGGTGTAAGCCAGGTTGGTTTCTATCTTTATAGAAATAAAATATTTTAGTACGAAAGGATTAAATATTTAAAATAATTTTATGAAAAGAATAATATTAATTAGTATTTATAAATTTATATAGCTATTTTGACAGAAAAATGTGATGATTTTAGAAATCATTTATATATAATTTATTTATATATTTAGTATATGATTTATATAGATACATTAAATATTTTAATTGGGGCATTAATTTTAGTTATTGGGGTAATGATTGGGGTAGCTTTTTTGACTTTATTAGAGCGAAAAGTTTTAGGTTATATTCAAATTCGTAAAGGTCCTAATAAAGTTGGTTTTATAGGGTTATTACAGCCTTTTTCTGATGCTATTAAATTATTTACTAAAGAACAAATATATTTAAATTATTCAAATTATTTATCTTATTATTTTTCTCCTATTATTAGTTTTATTTTATCTTTAATAATTTGAATATTAATTCCTTATTATTTTAATATAATTAGTTTTAATTTAGGGGTTTTATTTTTTTTTTGTTGTACTAAATTAGGAGTTTATACTTTAATAGTTGCGGGTTGGGCTTCTAATTCCAATTATTCTTTATTGGGGGGTTTACAAGCGGTAGCTCAAACAATTTCTTATGAAGTAAGAATAAAATTAATTTTATTATCTAGAATTATTTTAGTAATAGATTTTAATTTATTAATATTTAATTATTATCAATTTATAATTTGATTAATTTTTTTAATATTTCCTTTAAGATTATGTTGAATATCTTCTAGATTAGCTGAGACTAATCGTACACCTTTTGATTTTGCTGAGGGGGAAAGAGAGTTAGTTTCTGGGTTTAATATTGAGTATAGAAGAGGAGGATTTGCTTTAATTTTTTTAGCTGAGTATTCTAGAATTTTATTTATAAGATTAATTTTTGTAGTAATTTATATGGGGGGTTATGATTTAAGAATTATTTTTTATTTTAAGATTATATTTATTTCTTTTTTTTTTATTTGGGTTCGAGGTACTTTACCTCGTTATCGTTATGATAAATTAATATATTTATCTTGAAAAATTTACTTACCTATTTCTTTAAATTTTTTAATATTATTTTTAGGCCTAAAAATTAATTTTTATTAATAATATATTTTTAGTATAAATTAATAGAATATGAATTCTTTCTTAAGTTTTCAAAACAAATGCTTTAACAAGCTCATTAATTTATTTAAAAATTAAAAATTAATTTATCTCATAATTTATTTAAGATTGGGTTAAAAATAAAATATGAAAAGTATATTAAAGTTAAAATTTGTCCTACAATAATATAAGGTTCTTCTACTGGTCGAGCTCCAATTCAAGTTAAAAGAATAATTGTTGTTACTATTATTCAAAATAAAAGTTGGTTAATAGGGTAAAATTGAATTCCTTGAATTTTTTTATTGAATGTTATGGGAAGGATAATTAAAATTAAAATAGAGAAAACTAAAGCAATAACTCCTCCTAATTTATTAGGAATTGAACGTAAAATAGCATAAGCAAATAAAAAATATCATTCAGGTTGAATATGAATAGGAGTTACTAAAGGATTAGCTGGGATGAAATTATCTGGATCCCCTAATAAGTAAGGATTAGTTAATGTTAATATAATTAATAAAAATAATAAGATAATAAATCCAATTAAATCTTTAAAGATAAAAAATGGATGAAATGGGATTTTATCTAAATTACTATTAATTCCTAAAGGATTATTTGATCCTGTTTGATGGAGAAATAATAAATGAATTATAGTTAATATTAAAATAATAAATGGGAATAGAAAATGAAATGAATAGAATCGAGTTAATGTTGCGTTGTCTACGGCGAATCCTCCTCAAATTCATTGGACTAATATAGTTCCTAAATATGGGATTGCTGATAATAAGTTTGTAATTACTGTGGCTCCTCAAAAAGATATTTGCCCTCAAGGTAAAACATATCCTATAAATGCTGTAGCTATTAAAAGAAAAAGAATTAATATTCCAATTATTCATGTGTATATTAAATTAAAGGATTCATAGTAAATTCCTCGACCAATATGTATATAAATGCAAATAAAAAAAAATGAAGCTCCATTTGCATGAAGTGTTCGAATTAATCATCCATAATTTACATTTCGGCAGATATAATTGACACTATAAAATGCTAATTCGACATTAGCTGAATAATATATTGTTAAGAATAGTCCTGTAATAATTTGAATAATTAAACATAAGGCTAATAAAGATCCAAAATTTCATCAAGATGAGATATTAGATGGAGTGGGTAAGTCAATAAGGGATCCGTTAATGATTTTAATAATAGGGTGAGTTTTTCGTAAAGATTTAAATTTATTTATCATTAATTAAAAGACTATACGAAGAGGTCCATAAAAAATATTTGTAATTTTTACAATTACTACTAAAGTAATAAATAAATAAATAATTATTATTATTATTAAAAAATAAGTTTGTTTATTATATAATTTAGTTAAATTAATATTATTTTCATTATTAATAAATAATGTAAAATTTAATAAATTATTTATTTCATAATTGTTTGATAAATTTATTCAATTTAGGTTATATATAAAATAAATTCTTATATAGATAATTGATATTATTGATACTATTATTAAAGAATTATTAATGAATGATAATTTAAATAACTCATTGGATGCAATACTTGAAACATAAATAAATAAAACTAACAATCCTCCTAAAAATGTTAAAAATAAAATATAAGAAAATCAATAAGTATTAATTAATATTCCTGATAATAGGCAAATTAATAAAGTTTGTATTAAAATTATTAATCCTATTGATAAGGGATGATTTAAAAAAAATATAATAATTGAGATTAATATTATTATTAAAGATAAAAATATTTTTATAATGTCAAAGAGTAGTTTAATAAAAATAATAATTTTGGAGATTATTGATAAAGAAGTTCTTTTTCTTTGAAGTTTTTAAAAAAAAATTCTTATTTTTGATTTACAAGACCAATGTTTTAAATTAAACTATAAAAACTAAATGATAAATATATGATTAATTATTTTTTTTATGTATATAATTGGAAATATGATTTTTGTTTCAAAGCATAAACATTTATTAATTATATTATTAAGATTAGAGTTTATTGTTTTAAGAATTTATTTTATGTTATTATTATATTTAAGATTTATTGAATTAGATATATATATATTAATAGTTTTTTTAGTTTTTTCAGTTTGTGAGGGTGCTTTAGGGTTATCTATTTTAGTTTCTATGATTCGAACTCATGGGAATGATTATTTTCAAAGATTTAATATATTATAAATGAAATTTTTATTTATGATATTATTTTTAATTCCTTTATGTTTTATAAAAAATATATTTTGAATGGTTCAGTTATTATTATTTATTATAATATTTATTTTTATAAATATAACAGTATCAATATTTTTTTGTAATTTAAGTTATATAATAGGATATGATATTATTTCTTTTGGTTTAATTTTACTAAGAATTTGAATTTGTAGTTTAATAGTAATGGCTAGAGAAAAATTATATAAATATAATTTTTATTTGTCTTTTTTTTTATTAAATATTGTTTTTTTATTAATTATATTATATTTAACATTTTCTGCTATAAATTTATTTATATTTTATTTATTTTTTGAGGGGAGATTAATTCCTACTTTGATATTAATTATTGGTTGGGGGTATCAACCTGAGCGTATTCAAGCTGGCATATATTTATTATTTTATACTTTATTTGTTTCATTGCCTTTATTATTAGGAATTTTTTATATTTTTATAGATATGAATTGCATAATAATATATTTTTTAAAATTTTATACTTATGATTTATATATTTTATATTTTTGTTTAATTATAGCTTTTTTAGTGAAAATACCAATATATTTTGTTCATTTGTGATTACCTAAGGCACATGTAGAGGCTCCGGTGTCGGGGTCAATAATTTTAGCTGGTATTATATTGAAATTGGGGGGTTATGGTCTTTTACGTATTATAATTTTAATAGAGAAAGTTTCTTTAAAGTTAAATTTTATTTGAATTATTATTAGTTTAGTTGGTGGGGTATATATTAGTTTAAATTGTTTTTGTCAAGTTGATATTAAATCTTTAATTGCATATTCTTCGGTTGCTCATATAAGATTAGTAATTGGGGGTATTATAACTTTAAATTATTGAGGATTTTTAGGTTCTTATGTTTTAATAATTGGTCATGGTTTATGTTCTTCAGGTTTATTTTGTTTGGCAAATATAAATTTTGAACGTTTGAATAGACGAAGATTATTTATAAATAAAGGTTTAATGAGATTTATACCTTCATTAAGATTGTGGTGATTTCTTTTATTATCAGCTGCTATAGCAGCTCCTCCCACAATAAATTTATTGGGGGAGATTAGATTAATTAATAGATTAGTAAGATGATCTTGGCTAACTATAATTATATTAATAATAATTTCTTTTTTAAGTGCAGGGTATAGTTTATATTTGTATTCCTATACACAACATGGAGCATATAGATTAAGATTATATAGATTTAGAACAAGTTTATCTCGGGAGTATTTATTATTATTATTACATTGATTGCCGTTAAATATATTAATTATAAAGATTGATTATTTTATACTTTGATTTTATTTGAATAATTTATGAAAAATATTGATTTGTGGTATCAAAAAAATGAATGGGTTCATTTCAAATTATTAAGTATAAAAGAAGATTTTCTATTAATTTTATTAGATTTTTTTTTTTATTTTTTTTTAGAATATTAAATTTTTTTTTTTTTATATATTTTAGTATAAATAATATTATTTTATTTATAGAGTGAGATTTAATTTCTTTTAGATCAATGAGAATTGTTATATCTATTTTATTAGATTGAATATCTTTATTATTTATAATATTTGTATTGATAATTTCTTCTTCAGTAATTTATTATAGAAAAAGTTATATAAGTTCTGAGATTAATTTAAGTCGTTTTATTTTATTAGTATTATTATTTGTTTTGTCAATAATTTTATTAATTATTAGACCTAATATTATTAGAATTTTTTTAGGTTGGGATGGATTAGGGTTAGTTTCTTATTGTTTAGTAATTTATTATCAAAATATTAAGTCTTATAATGCTGGGATATTAACAGCTTTATCAAATCGAGTTGGGGATGTTTTTATTTTAATAGTGATTTCTTGAATGATAAATTATGGTAGTTGAAATTATATTTTTTATTTAAATTTTATAAACAATGATTTATCTATGAAATTTGTTGGGGTAATAATTATTATAGCGGCTATAACAAAAAGAGCTCAAATTCCTTTTAGTTCTTGATTACCAGCTGCTATAGCAGCTCCTACTCCTGTTTCAGCTTTAGTTCATTCTTCAACTTTAGTTACTGCTGGGGTTTATTTATTAATTCGATTTAATAGTTTATTGGTTGATATATTTTTTTTAAAAATTTTATTATTAATATCTTCGTTAACTATATTTATGGCTGGGGTTTCAGCTAATTATGAGTATGATTTAAAGAAAATTATTGCTTTATCAACTTTAAGACAATTGGGGTTAATAATAAGAATTTTGAGACTAGGAATACCTGATTTAGCTTTTTTTCATTTACTAACACATGCTATATTTAAAGCTTTATTATTTATATGTGCGGGAATTATTATTCATATAATAGGCGATAATCAGGATATTCGTTTTATGGGGGGGGTAAGTTTATTTATTCCTTTAACTTCTTTATGTATAAATATTTCTAATTTAGCTTTATGTGGAATTCCTTTTTTAGCTGGATTTTATTCTAAAGATTTAATTTTAGAAATAGTGAGAATAAGAAATTTAAATTTAATAATTTTTTATTTGTATTATATTTCAACAGGTTTAACTATATTTTATAGAATACGTTTATTAATATATTTAATAATTAATGATTATAATTTATTATGTATTTATAATTTATATGAGGAGGATTATATTATATTAAAAAGAATATTTATATTATTAATAATAAGAGTATTAACTGGGAGATTTTTAAGTTGAATAATTTTTTCTTATCCTTATATAATTTATTTATCTTTATTTATAAAAATAATAGTTATTTATGTTAGTTTAATTGGTTTAATAATAGGGTATTTAATTAGTTTAATAAATATTTATTCTATAAATAAATTTTTATTAACTTATGAATTAAGAAATTTTTTAGGAATCATATGATTTATACCTAATTTGTCTACTTATAGTATAAATTTTTATTTTATAAGTTTTAGTATTAAAATAATTAAAAATATTGATATAGGTTGAAGAGAATTATATAGAGGTCAAGGAATATTTAAAATTATTAAAAATTATTCTATTTTTAATAGATTATTACAAATAAATAATTTAAAAATTTATTTATTTAGTTTTATTTTATGAATAATAATTTTTTTTATTTTAGTATTTATTATTTATTTAAATAGCTTATATAAAGAGTATAATATTGAAGATATTAGGGTGATTAAATTAATCTTTAAATAATATTTATAAAAAAAATTTTTTTTATTTTACAATGAAAATGTAATGTTTTATTAATAAACTATATAAATAATGATTTATAGAAATATTAATGATTTTATTCACTATAAATTAAGTTAGCAGCTTAATTATAAAATATTTCTTAATTTAATTGGAATTTTTATTCAATAATATCATTAACAGTGATATACCTCTTTTTGGTTTCAATTAATAAAATTAAATAAGGAGATTTTAAACTCTATCTTTTAAGTCGAAATTAAATGCAAAATTGCTTCTTATTTAAGATAAATTGATAATCAATAATTTTTGAATGCAAATCAAATGTTTTTATAAACTATAATCCTTAATTTGTTCAATTTAATATATTTTGATTTCATTCATGATATAATCCAATTAATAATATAATTAAAAAAAATAATCTAGTTTTAGTTCAGATAATAAAGTTAACTAAATTAAAAGATGTAATTATAGGTAAAATTAAAGCAATTTCTACGTCAAAAATTAAAAAAATTACTGTAATTAAGAAAAAATGTAAGGAGAATGGGTTTCGGGCTGATGATTTTGGATCAAAACCACATTCAAAGGGGGAACATTTTTCTCGATCTTTAAAAGATTTTTTTGATAAGATTATTGAAATAATTATAATAATATTGGAAATAATTATAATGATAGAAGATAGTAAAATTAACATAATAATTATTTATATTAAATTGATTTTAATCTTTTTGATTGGAAGTCAAATATACTAAATATATTATATAAATAATTAATTACCTCATCAGTAAATGGAGATATAGAGAAATAATCATACAACATCAACAAAATGTCAATATCATGCAGCAGCTTCAAATCCGAAATGGTGTTTATTAGAAAAATGATTTAAATTATGACGGTAAAAACAAATTAATAGGAAAATTGTTCCGATTATAACATGTAATCCATGAAATCCAGTAGCTATAAAAAATGTTGATCCATAAATTCTATCTGCGATAGTAAATGGAGCTTCATAATATTCATAGGCTTGTAAAATAGTGAAATAAATTCCTAAAATAATTGTAATTAATAATCTTTGTAAAGTTTGGGAAAAATTATTTTCTATTAGTGCATGATGAGCTCAAGTTACTGTGATTCCTGAAGTAATTAAAATAATTGTGTTAAGAAGAGGAATTTGGAAAGGATTAAAGGGATTAATATTAGAGGGGGGTCAATTAATACCGATTTCAATATTGGGGGATAAACTTCTATGGAAAAAAGCTCAAAAAAATGAAATGAAAAAAAAGACTTCTGAAATAATAAATAAGATTATACCTCAACGTAAACCTTTAGAAACTAAGATTGTATGTTTACCTTGAAAAGTTCCTTCTCGACAGATATCTCGTCATCATTGATATATAGTTAAAATAATAATGATATAACCTAAAATTAATAAATTTATATTAAAATTATGAAATCATTTAACTATTCCTGTAACAAGAGTTATTACTCCAATAGCGCCTGTTAAAGGTCATGGTCTATAATCTACTAAATGATAAGGGTGATTATGTGTTGACATTATTAATTAACTTCTCTAGAATAAAGAGTTCTTAGAATAGAAATTACATAAGATTGAATAATAGCTACAGCTGATTCTAAAGTTAATAAGAGAATTTGAATAAGAATTAAGAATATAATTAAATAATTAGGTATATTAATTCCGGTTCTACTAAGTAATGTTAAAAGTAAATGTCCTGCAATTATGTTAGCTGTTAATCGAACTGCAAGAGTTCCAGGTCGAATAATATTACTGATTGTTTCAATTAATACTATAAATGGTATTAGAATGGGGGGAGTTCCTTGAGGGATTATGTGGATAAATATATGTTGAGAATTATTAATTCATCCATAAAATATAAAACTTAATCAAAGAGAAAGAGAAAGAGAAAGAGAAAGAGTTAAATGACTAGTTCTAGTAAAAATATAAGGTAATAAACCTAAAAAATTATTAAAAATAATGAATGAAAAAAGTGAAATGAAAATGAATGTTGATCCATTAAATCTATTAGGCCCTAAAAGATTTTTAAATTCATTATGTAATTTAGTAATAATTATATTTCAAATAATAAAATGACGATTAGGAATAAATCAAAAAGTATAGGGAATAAATATTAATCCTAAAAAAGTTCTTATTCAGTTTAATGGAAGATTAAATAAATTAGTTGATGGGTCAAAAATTGAAAATAAATTACTTATCATTTTCAATTTATTGAAGAAGGATTAGAATTAAATGAATTAATTTTATTATTTTTAATATTAAAAATATAATAATTTAAAATATTAAAACAGATAAAAATTATAATAAATATAATAAATGATAAAATTCAATTAATGGGTATTATTTGAGGAATAAAAGAATATTATATAAATAATAATAATTTAAATTTGACATATTTATGTTATGTTTTAACTAATTCTTTAGTTTAATAATTAAATTTATCATTAGAAGTAAATGTTATTTTACTATAAAATGGTTTAAGAGACCAATACTTACTTTCAGTCATCTAATGAAGAATAATTATTAATTCAATTAATGAAATTTTTAATTGAAATACTTTCGATTACAATAGGTATAAAACTATGATTAGCTCCACAAATTTCAGAACATTGCCCATAAAAAATTCCAGGTCGATTTATAAAAAAATTTGTTTGGTTTAATCGTCCTGGATTAGCATCAATTTTAATTCCTAATGAAGGAATAGTTCAGGAATGAATTACGTCTGTAGCTGTTACTAAAATTCGAATTTGATTATTTATAGGTAAAATAACTCGATTATCAACATCTAATAATCGAAAATTATTATTTTTTAAGTCTGAAGATTGAATTATGTAAGAATCAAATTCAATATTACCAAAATCAGAGTATTCGTAACTTCAATATCATTGATGTCCGATAGATTTTAGTGTAATTAATGGATTATTTAATTCATCTAATAGATATAATAAACGAAGAGAAGGTAAAGCAATAAAAATTAATGTAATTGCTGGTAAAATAGTTCAAATTAATTCAATTATTTGACCTTCTAAGAGGAATCGATTAATAAATTTATTAAAAAATAAATTTATTATTAAATAACTAACTAGAATAGTAATTATAATTAAAATTATTAAAGTATGGTCATGAAAGAAAATGATTTGTTCTATTAATGGTGAAGCTCTATTTTGTAAATTAAAATTTGATCATGTTGCTATTTCTAAAAAAAGGATAATCCTTTATAAATGGGGTTTAAATCCATTACATATAGTCTGCCATATTAGAAGTTTCTTAAAATAGGTAATTCATTGTAAGAATGTTCTGCAGGAGGTAAATTTTGATATCACTCAATAGAAGATGGCATATTAAGAGTAAATAAAATAATTCGTTGATTAATTATAGATTCTCAAATGATAATTATTATTATTATTATAGCCAATAAAGAAATATAAGATCCTAATGAAGAAATAATATTTCAGGAAATATAACTATCAGGATAATCGGAGTATCGTCGTGGTATACCAGCTAGCCCTAAAAAATGTTGGGGAAAAAAGGTTAAATTTACTCCTAAAAATATTGCAATAAATTGAATTTTTAAAAGATATGAATTAAGGGATAATCCTGTAAATAGGGGATATCAATGAATAAATCCCCCTAAAATTGCAAATACTGCACCTATAGAAAGTACGTAATGAAAATGTGCTACTACATAATAGGTGTCATGGAGAGTAATATCAATTGAGGAATTTGCTAAAATTACTCCAGTTAATCCTCCTACTGTAAATAAAAATACAAATCCTAATCTTCATATTATAGAAGGGCTGTAATTAATTTGAGTTCCATGAAGAGTTGCTAATCAACTAAAAATTTTAATACCTGTAGGTACAGCAATAATTATAGTAGCTGAAGTAAAATAGGCTCGGGTATCAATATCTATTCCAACTGTAAATATATGATGAGCTCAAACAATAAATCCTAAAAGACCAATTGCTATTATAGCATAAATTATTCCTAAACAGCCAAAAGTTTCTTTTTTACCACTTTCTTGACAAATAATATGAGAAATTATCCCAAATCCCGGTAAGATTAAAATATAAACTTCTGGGTGACCAAAAAATCAGAATAAATGTTGATAAAGAATAGGATCTCCTCCTCCTGCAGGGTCAAAAAATGAAGTATTTAAATTTCGATCAGTAAGAAGTATAGTAATGGCTCCTGCTAATACAGGTAAAGATAATAATAATAATAAAGCTGTAATTCCAACTGCTCATACAAATAGAGGTATTTGATCAAAAGATAGATTATTAATACGTATATTAATAATAGTAGTAATAAAATTAATAGCTCCTAAGATAGAAGAGATTCCGGCAAGATGAAGAGAAAAAATTGCTAAATCTACTGATGAGCCTTGATGGGCAATATTAGCTGATAAAGGGGGGTATACTGTTCATCCTGTTCCAGCTCCATTTTCTACGATTCTTCTGGAAATTAATAAAGTTAAAGAGGGGGGTAAGAGTCAGAAACTTATATTATTTATTCGGGGGAAAGCTATATCAGGGGCTCCTAATATTAGGGGAATTAATCAATTTCCAAATCCTCCAATTATGATAGGTATTACTATAAAAAAAATTATAATAAAAGCATGAGCTGTTACAATGGTGTTATAAATTTGATCATCTCCGATTAAAAATCCAGGGTTACCTAATTCAGATCGAATTAATAAACTTAAAGAAGTACCAACTATACCTGCTCAAATTCCAAAAATAAAATATAATGTTCCAATATCTTTATGATTAGTTGAATAAAGTCATTTTCGCTAAATAAAATGGCTGAGGAAAATAAGCGATAAATTGTAAATTTATTAACGAGAAAGTCTCTTTTATTAAAATTAGTCTTATATTCAATAGTGATTTAAAATTGCAAATTTTAAGGGGTAAAAATTTACTAAGGCTTAAAGAGATTTTCTTTATAAACAATTTTGAAGATTATTAGTTTAATTAACTTAAAACCTTATATAAAAAAAAAGGTTCTAAAAATTATTCCTATTAAGGAAATTAAATTAAATAATATAATAAACATAAAGTAATTATTTTTAATGAAAATTTTAAATCATTTTAATTTTAAATAATTAAATATAATAGAAGAGTAAATAATACGAATATAATAAAATAATGTAATTAAACTCATTAAAATAAAAATTAATGAAATAAAATAAAGTTTTTTTCAAATTAAAAAGTTAATAATAATTCATTTAGGGAAAAATCCTAAGAAGGGGGGTAATCCTCCTAAAGAAAGAAAATTAATAAATATAATAAATTTAATTAAAAAATTTATATTATAGATAAATAATTGATTTATAAAATAAATATTTATAATATGAAAAATAAAACATATAATTATAATTAAGAAAGAATAAATTAAAAAATAAAATATAAATAAATTTTCTCTAATTATTAATGAAGCTATTATTCATCCTAAATTATTAATTGAAGAGAAAGATATTAATTTACGTAATGATATTTGATTAATACCTCCAATAGCTCCAATAATAGTATTAATTAATATAATAATAAATAAAAAGTTTTTATTTATATAATAAGACAATAAAATTATGGGGGTAATTTTTTGTCATGATATTAAAATAAAACAATTTATTCAAGATAATCCTTCAATAATATTAGGGAATCAAAAATGAAAAGGACAAGATCCTATTTTTATTAATAAGGAAGAATTAATTAAAATTGAAAATAAATTATTAATTTCAAAATTTTTTATTAAAATTATTTTTAATAAAATTGAAAATAAAAAATTAATTGAAGCAATTGATTGAGTTAGAAAATATTTTAAAGCTGCTTCTGAGGATATTAAATTATTGGAATTAGAAATTAGGGGGATAAATCTTATTAAATTAATTTCTAATCCAATTCAACATCCTATTCATGAATTTGAAGAAATAGAAATTAGGGTTCTTATAATTAAAATAAAAAAAAAAAAATTTTTATTAGAATTAATATTAAAAATAATTAAAAATAATTTTATTAAAATAAATAAATTATAAATTTATTAAAAATATATTTATAAAAATTATTTTTATATATATATATATATATTTTAGTGTAAGATGCACAGTAATTTTTGATATTATTAGATATAGTTTAATTCTATAAAATATAATAAAGGTAATAGTTTACATTATTTATCCTATCAGAATAATCCTTTAATCAGGCACTTTATTAAGAATTTAAAAAAAAGAAATTATCTTTATATTCGGGGTATGAACCCAAAAGCTTACTTTAGCTTATTTTTAA